TAGTATTTTCGTGTTTTGTACCATAGTGGGTTGTTGTCTATCCCAATAGGAGTTTTATTCTTGCTTTTCCTTTCAGTTTTTGCTTGTTCTATATGTAAGTTTTTGCGTGGTTTTTCTTTTGTTTCTAAATGGGGCAGGGCCGATGTGGTCTTTATGGGTTTAATTATATTTATTTTCATTAGTTATTATTGGTTGATCAAATATCTTTGTTTCTAGCAATTCATTTTTAGTTTCGGTTAAATTTTGTGCCAGCAGCCGCGGTTATACCTTGGAGGCGTTTGAATGTGTTTGGCTTTGGTAGTTGTATGTATTTATTTGTTGATCTTATTTTGATTTGTTTATTGGGTGAAATTTTTATTTTTTAAGGGGGTTTGTTGTTTTTTTGGAGGCTATGAAACTCTTATTTTAGACTAGGATTAGATACCCTATTATTTTTGAGTGTTAATTTTTTTGCTTGAGTAGTATTAGTTTATGTTCTTGAAACTTAAAGAATTTGGCGGTATCTTATTCCATTCAGAGGAACCTGTCTCGTTATCGATAGTCCGCGTTGGACCTTACTTAGGGTTTATTGGTTTGTATACCGCCGTTTATTGATTATCTTTTTAGAGTTGCTTAATTTTCTTGTTTCTTTATTTTGATTTATTTCAGGTCAAGGTGCAGCTTTTTCTAAGTGGTATGATGGGTTACAATGTTATTTGTTGTTTGGATTGTGTGTTTTAATACGTGTATGAAATTGGATTTGGTTGTAATGTTTTGTAGATTGTTTTCGTGATAATTGGTTCTGAGATATGTACACATCGCCCGTCGCTCTCGTTTCGTTTTGTTAATGAGATAAGTCGTAACAAAGTGGCTGTACCGGAAGGTGTGGCTGGAATGATTCAGACCATTTCTGTTAGTTGAGTTTTCATTTACGCTGAATTATTATGTCGTGCGATTCGGCATGGTTTGATTTTTATTTTCTTTCTTGCTTTTGTCTTGTTGTTTTCGTTAATTATTGATTGAAGTATCATTTTTGTTGTTGTAATTTTTTGATTTGATTTTTTTGCGATAGTTTATTTGTACTGTGGAGGGACGTTATTTATTTTTTGGAAGTTGACTTTGTTTGTTGTACCTTGTGTATCAGGGTTTATTGAATTTTATTATTTATTTTTGTTTCCCGATTTTAAAGGAGTTAATGGTTTATTTTGGTTGCTGTTTCATTAGCATTAATAATATTCTGTTGGTAGTGAAATGTTAATCGTCTTTGATGGTTTCTGGTTTTCTGGGAAATGAATTTAATTCATGCGCTTTATTTAGATTTTATCTTTTGTTTATTTTTCTTTATTTGGCGTTAAAATTGAGGGGGATTAGCTCTTCATTTTATTCTTATAATTTTTGTGTTTATCTAGTTTTGTGGTTTTTATAGTGATTTTCAATTTGATTATGTTAAAATTTTATTTTCTCTTTTTTTGATTTTCTCTTGATTTAATTTGTTTATTGGAATGTTTTCTTTATTTTGTTTTGTTTAGTAATTATTGTAGAATTAGTAAATTTTATTTTTATGTTGTTTTTTGAGTGTTAATTCTTTTTAAGGAATTAGGCAAAAGTTTCATGTCCGCCTGTTTAACAAAAACATCTTTTCTTGTTAGTTTTTGAAGTATGGTCTGCCCGCTGACTTTAGGTTGAAGGGCCGCGGTATTTTGACCGTGCAAAGGTAGCATAATCATTAGTTCTTTAATTGTGATCTGGTATGAATGGCTTGACGAGGCATGGTCTGTCTTGAATTGGGATTTGTTTAATTGAATTTGGTTTTTGAGTTAAAATTCTTAAATGTTTTTATGGGACGAGAAGACCCTATAGAGTTTGACATTCGATGTTTGGCTTGGTTTGGTTTGTTTGAGTTTATGCTTTGTTTCGTTTGTTTTGTTGGGGTGATGGGAGGAATTTTCTTAACTCCTCTTTATTTTTGGTATATTTATTTGTATATGTTTTGATCCATTTATTTTGATTATAAGATTAAATTACCTTAGGGATAACAGCGTTATCCTCCTTGAGAGTTCTTATTGGCGGGAGGGTTTGCGACCTCGATGTTGGATTAAGATAAATTTTTGGTGTAGGAGCTGAATTGATTGGGTCTGTTCGACCTTTAAAATCTTACATGATCTGAGTTCAAACCGGCGTGAGCCAGGTTGGTTTCTATCTATAATGAATTTTTATATCTTAGTACGAGAGGACCGGGTATTTGGAATAATTTTGTTTTTATTGTATTTTATTAATAGTTGCTATTTTGGCAGATAAGTGCATTGGATTTAGAATCTATTAATGTAAATTTTTATTTACAGGTAGTAAATGAGTTTATTTTTTCTTTTTGTTGTTTTTTTGTTATTGATGATTTTTGTTATGGTGGGTGTAGCCTTTCTTACATTGTTGGAGCGTAGGGTTTTGGGTTATATTCATATTCGTAAGGGTCCTAATAAGGTTGGTTTTGTTGGTATTTTTCAGCCTTTTAGTGATGCTATTAAGTTGTTTTCTAGGGAGCAGTATTTTCCTTTGGTCTCTAATTATTTAATTTATTATTTTTCTCCTGTGTTTGGGTTTTTTCTTTCTTTGTTGGTTTGGTTATTGATTCCTTACTTGAGAGGTTTTTTTTCTTTTGAGTTGGGGTTGCTTTTCTTTTTGGCTTGTACTAGTCTTGGGGTTTATACTGTTATAATTGCTGGTTGGTCTTCTAATTCTGGTTATTCTTTGTTGGGGGGTCTCCGTGCTTTGGCTCAGACAATTTCCTATGAGGTAAGATTGGCTTTTATTCTTCTTTCTTTTGTTGTTTTGGTTTGTAGTTATGATTTGATTTATTTTTATTTTTTTCAGGTTTATTTGTGGTTAATTTTTTTTTCTCTTCCTTTGTCTTTTGTTTGGTTTATTTCTTGTTTGGCTGAGACTAATCGGACTCCTTTTGATTTTGCGGAGGGTGAATCTGAATTAGTTTCTGGTTTTAATGTTGAGTATGGTGGTGGTGGGTTTGCTTTAATTTTTTTGGCTGAGTATGCTAGAATTCTTTTTATGAGATTGTTGTTTTGTGTCATTTTTTTGGGGAGTGATCTTTATTCTTTCTTTTTTTATATTAAGGTGGTTTTTATTTCTTTTTTGTTTGTTTGGGTGCGGGGTACTATGCCTCGTTTTCGTTATGATAAGTTGATGTATTTGGCTTGGAAGAGATTTTTACCTCTTTCGTTGAATTATCTTTTGTTTTTTGTTGGTGTTAAATGCTTTCTTTTCTCTTTGTTGTAGTGTACTAATTTAGGTAGTACAAGTTAATAGAAGATTTAAACTTCTTTCACGATATTTTCAAGACATCGGGCGTTCCTTAGCTTTTTAACTTTAATTTATTACTTTATCTCATATTTTTGTTGTTGTTGGGTTTATTAGGTAATATGAGAAGTATACTATTGTTAGGATTTGTCCTGTTAAGATGTATGGGTCTTCTACGGGTCGTGCCCCGATTCATGTTAATAGGATTACTGTGTTTGTTATTGTTCAGAATAGTACTTGGTTGATTGGGTAAAATTGTACTCCTCGGAATTTTGATTTGTTTGTTGGTATGATGAATAGGATTGCAATTGATATTGCTAGTGCAATTACTCCTCCTAGCTTGTTTGGGATTGATCGTAGGATTGCGTATGCGAATAGGAAGTATCATTCTGGTTGAATGTGTACCGGTGTTACTATTGGGTTTGCTGGTGTGAAGTTGTCTGGGTCTCTTAGTAGGTATGGTTCTTTTAGGACTACTCCTGTAAGAATTATGATGGTGATGGTAAATCCTAGGATGTCTTTTACTGTGAAGTATGGGTGGAATGGGATTTTGTCTGTGTCTTTATTTAATCCTAGTGGGTTATTTGATCCTGTTTGGTGTAGGAATAGTAGGTGGATTATTGCTATTGCTGTGATTGCGAATGGTATTAGAAAGTGTAGTGCGAAGAACCGTGTCAGTGTTGCGTTGTCTACTGCGAATCCTCCCCATACTCATTGTACAACTTCTTTCCCTATGTATGGGATGGCTGATAGTAGGTTGGTGATTACTGTTGCCCCTCAGAATGATATTTGTCCTCATGGTAGTACATATCCTAGGAATGCAGTGGCTATTGTTAAGAATAAGATTAATACTCCTACTGATCATGTGTGTATGAAGTTGTAGGATCCGTAGTATATATTTCGTCCGGTGTGTAAGTAGATGCAAACGAAGAATAGGGATGCTCCGTTTGCATGTAGGGTTCGTAGTAGTCATCCGTAGTTTACGTCTCGGCAGATGTGTCTTACTCTGTTGAATGCTATGTCGATGTTTGGGCAGTAGTGTATGGCTAGGAATAGGCCTGTGATGATTTGTATTGTAAGGCAGATTCCTAGCAGTGATCCAAAGTTTCATCATCCTCTAATTGTTGATGGTGTTGGTAGGTCTACTAGTGCGTTGTTCGCGATTTTGAATAGTGGGTGTTTTCTTCGTATGGGTTTGTTCATTAGTTTGAGTGTCGTAGTGGTCCCTTTGATACGTTGATGATGTTTACTACAACGATTAGTGTTATTAATATGTATAGGACTAGTAGTGTTGTTATTATCCCTATTATTTGGTTGTATATAACAGTTGTTGTTGTTGTGATTTCGTTTTCTATTATTGTGCTGTATTCATTTATTTCTTTGTTGTTGATTTTTGATGGTATTAGGTATGTAAGGATGGGTAGCGTTACTAGGATGATTGTGATTAATTTGTTTGATGGTGAGAATATTTCGTTTGAAGCGAGTCTTGTCATGTATATAAATAGTACTAGTATCCCTCCTACTATGATTATGAATAGGATGTATGAGAATCAGAATCTTTTGTATATTATCCCTCTTATTAGGCATATTATTGTTGTTTGGATTAGTAATATTAGGCCTATGGCTAGCGGGTGTTTTATCTGTGTGAATGTAATTCTTGTTATTATTCTTGTTGATATAAGTGTTTTTATTATTATTTCAGGGGGTATTTTATTTAAAATGTTAATTTTGGGGATTAATGAAATGGATTATTTCCTTTCCTCTGAAGTTTTAAAAGGTTGTTTTCTTATTTTTGGTTTACAAGACCAATATTTTTATTTAAATTATTAAAACTTTTAAATGTCAATGTTAGTATATTTTTTTGTTGTTTATCTTTGTGGTGTTTGGGTTTTTTGTTCTAGTCGTAAACATTTGTTGATTACTTTGTTGAGATTAGAATTTATTGTTTTGGTTCTTTATTTTTCTGTTTATTATTATTTGTGTAGTTTTAATTTTAGTTTATTTTTTGTTGTTTATTTTTTGGTTTTTTCTGTTTGTGAGGGTTCGTTAGGTTTGTCTATTTTGGTTTCTATGGTTCGTAGTCATGGTAATGATTATTTTCAGTCTTATAGTGTTCTTCAATGTTAAGGTTTCTTTGTTTTTTGATTTTTTTGATCCCTTTGTGTTTTTTTTCTGATCTTTGGTGGTTGGTTTGTTCTTTATTATTCTTTGTTTTTTTTTTAATATTTTTTTCTTTCCCATATTTTTTTTGTTGGGGTAATTTAGGCTATTTTTTTGGTTGTGATTTGATTTCTTATGGTCTTATTCTTCTTAGTTTGTGGATTTGTGTTCTTATAGTTTTAGCTAGAGAGTCTGTTTTCCGTTTTTTTTATTTCCCTGGATTTTTCTTGTTTGTTGTTATTTTCCTTTCTATTATGTTGTATTGTACTTTTGGGAGAGTTAGTTTACTTTCTTTTTATATTTTTTTTGAAAGTAGATTGATTCCTACTTTGTTTTTGATTTTGGGTTGGGGATATCAACCTGAGCGTGTTCAGGCTGGTATTTATTTGTTGTTTTATACTTTGTTGGCTTCTCTTCCTTTGTTGGTTGGTATTTTGTTTATTTATAGTAATTTGTGTTCTTTGTGTTTTTTTTTGTTGTTGGGTAATGGGTGATCTTCTGGTTGTTTATTTTATGTTTGTATAGTTTTTGCCTTTTTGGTTAGGATGCCGATGTTTATGGTTCATTTGTGGCTTCCTAAGGCTCATGTTGAGGCTCCTGTTTCTGGTTCTATAATTTTGGCTGGAGTATTGTTGAAATTGGGTGGTTATGGTCTTATTCGTGTTTTCCCCTTGCTGTTTAAGTTTGGTTCTGTTTATAGATTTATTTGGATTTCTTTGAGTTTGGTTGGGGGCGTTTTTGTTAGTTTATTTTGTATACGGCAGACTGATTTGAAGTCATTAATTGCCTATTCTTCTGTAGCTCATATGGGTATGGTTATTGGGGGTGTTATGACATTGAGATATTGGGGTGTATGTAGATCTTATGTTTTGATGATTGCCCATGGGTTGTGTTCTTCTGGTCTTTTTTGCTTGTCTAATATTTCTTATGAGCGGTTTGGTAGCCGAAGTCTTTTGGTTAATAGGGGTTTAATGAATTTAATACCTAGAATGGCTATGTGGTGATTTTTGTTGAGTTCTTGTAATATGGCTGCTCCTCCTTCTCTTAATCTTCTTGGTGAGATTGGTTTGTTGAGCAGATTGGTTTCTTGATCTTGACTTCTTATATCTGCTTTGGTTTTTTTGTCTTTTTTTAGTGCGGCTTATACTTTGTATATGTATTCTTATAGTCAGCATGGTTCTATCTATTCTGGTCTTTATACTTGTTCTTTGGGTTATGTTCGTGAATTTTCTTTGTTGTTTTTGCATTGGTTTCCGTTGAATATCATTATTTTAAGGGTTGATGTTGCTGTTTTTTGTGTTTAGGTTTGATGCTGGGCTAAGTTTTTTTGATCTAAATAGTTTAAGGTTAAAAATGTTGGTTTGTGGTGCCGATGATGTAGATTTATTTTATTTTAGATTTATGTTTATGTCTATTTGTTTTGTTAGATTTGTCTTTTTGTTTTTTTTGGGTTGGGCTTGTTGTTTTTGTGGTTTTTATTTTATTATAAATGATTTGATTTATTTTATTGATTGGAGTGTTGTTGCGTTGAATGGTAGCTCTGTTGTTATGACCTTCCTGTTTGATTGGATGTCTCTATTGTTTATGGGGTTTGTTTTTATTATTTCTTCGTTGGTTATTCTTTATAGTGATGATTATATGTTTGGTGATTTGAATATTTTTCGTTTTATTTTGTTGGTTTTGATGTTTGTTGTTTCTATAATGTTTCTTATTATTAGTCCTAATATGATTAGTATTTTGTTGGGTTGGGACGGTTTGGGACTAGTTTCCTATTTGTTGGTTATTTATTATCAGAATGTGAGGTCTTATGGTGCTGGTATGTTGACTGTTTTATCAAATCGTATTGGTGATGTTGCTTTGTTGATAGTTATTGCTTGAATAATTAATTTTGGTAGTTGGAGTTTTGTGTATTACTTGGATTTTTTGTCAGGTTCTGTTGAGATGGGTTTGATTTCTGCTCTTGTTGTTTTGGCAGCTATGACTAGGAGTGCTCAGATTCCTTTCTCTTCTTGGTTGCCAGCAGCTATGGCTGCTCCTACTCCTGTTTCTGCTTTGGTACATTCTTCTACTTTGGTTACTGCTGGGGTTTATTTGTTAATTCGTTTTAGTCCTTCCTTTGGGGTTTGGTTAAATGTTTTTTTATTGTTAGTTTCTGGGTTGACTATATTTATGGCTGGTCTTGGTGCTAACTTTGAGTATGATTTAAGGAGGATTATTGCCTTGTCTACTTTGAGACAGTTAGGTCTTATGATTATAACTATTTCTATTGGTCTTTCTGGTTTGGCCTTTTTTCATTTATTAACTCATGCTTTATTTAAGGCCTTATTGTTTATGTGTGCTGGAGGTGTTATTCATTCTATAGGTGATTCTCAAGATATTCGTTTTATAGGTGGTTTGTCTATTTGTATACCTTTTACTTCTTCTTGTTTAATAGTAGCTAATTTTGCTCTTTGTGGGATACCTTTCTTGTCTGGTTTTTATTCTAGGGATTTTATTTTGGAAATGTTTTCTATGAGATATGTTAATACATTTGGATTTTTTTTGTTGTTTTTGTCTACTGGTTTAACAGTTTGTTATTCTTTTCGTTTATTTTATTTTGTTATGTGCGGTGATTTTAATTATGTTTCTTCTCATTCAATGGCTGAGACTGGTTATAACATGGTGGCTGGTATGGTTGGTTTGTTGATTATGTCTGTTTTTGGTGGTAGTTCTCTTATGTGATTAATTTGTCCTACACCTTCTGTTATTTGTTTACCTTATTATTTGAGGTTTCTTACTTTGTTAGTTATTATTTTAGGTGGTTGGGTTGGTTATGTATTGGCGGGATTTATTTTTGGTGATGATTTATTTTCTGTATTTTGATATAAGTCTACTTCCTTTTCTGGTTCTATGTGGTATATACCGTTTTTATCTACTTATAGTGTTTCTTTTTGACCGTTGGAGGTGGGTTATAAGGCGACAAGGGTTTTTGATTCTGGTTGGATAGAGTATTTTGGTGGGCAGGGTGTTTATTGGGTCTTTTTTAATTTTAGTAGGGTTAATCAGTGGTTCCAATATAATGGCTTAAGGGTATTTTTAGGCTTTTTTGTTATGTGGGTATTTATTTTATTATTTATTTTTGTTTATTACTTGGATAGCTTATTTATTAGAGCGCGACACTGAAGATGTCGATGAGGTATTTTCTTTACCTTTAGGTGATTTTATTTATAAAAGGTTTCTTTATTTTTACAGTGAAAGTGTAATGTTTTTTCTAAACTATATAAATTGTGTAGAAGTGTAAACGGATTTTAACCGCTATAGTGATAAGTTAGCAGCATTCACTTTTCTATTCACTTCCTTAACTGGAATTATGAATTCATTTGTATTATTAACAATAATACACCTCTTTTTTGGTTTCAGTTAATTTTAAAGTGTGGATAATTTCTTATCTAAGATCAGGTCGAAACTGATTGCAATGTTTGCTTCTCACTTGGGTGAGGCTAACTACTTGGTAGTACTTTTTGAATGCAAGTCAAATGTTATTTTTAACTATAGTCCCTTAATTTCTTCATTCAAGGGATCCTTGATTTCATTCGTGGTATAAGCCGATAATTAGGATTAGTAGGAATGCAAGTCTGATAATTATTCATGATTTTATGTTTGATGTTGTTATGGTAATTGGTATTGGTAATAGTAAAGCGATTTCTACGTCAAAGATTATGAAGATTACTGCAATTAAGAAAAATCGTGATGAGAAGGGGAGTCGTGCGGAGTTTTTGGGGTCAAATCCGCATTCAAATGGTGATCTTTTTTCCCGGTCTTCGTTATTTTTTTTTGAGATTAGTGTTGTTAGTACTATGATGGCTATTGATAGGATTATAGTCATTGTTGCTGTTGTTGTAATTGTTATAATTATTCATCTTGTTTTCACAAATTTCTTGATTGGAAGTCAAGTATACTCTCTTGTATTAGATAAATATTATCTACCTCATCAGTAAATTGAGATGTATAGGAACAGTCATACTACGTCTACGAAGTGTCAATATCATGCTGCTGCTTCGAAACCGAAATGGTGGTTTGATGAGAAGTGTAGAGTTGTTTGTCGTAGTAGGCATGTGATTAGGAATGTTGTTCCAATGATTACGTGTAGTCCGTGGAATCCTGTGGCTATAAAGAATGTTGATCCGTATGCGGAGTCTGCAATTGTGAATGGTGCTTCGATATATTCATATGCTTGTAGTGCGGTGAAGTAAATTCCTAGTAGTACGGTGAAGAATAGTCCTTGGGTTGCTTGGGTGGCGTTATTTTCTAGTAATCTATGGTGTGCTCATGTTACGGTTACTCCTGAGGCTAGTAGGATGGCTGTATTTAGTAGTGGTACTTGTAATGGGTTGAATGGTTGAATTCCTGTTGGGGGTCATGTTGATCCCAGTTCGATTGTGGGTGATAGGCTTCTGTGGAAAAATGCTCAGAAGAATGAGACGAAGAATAGGATTTCTGAAACGATAAATAGGATTATACCTCATCGTAGCCCTTTTGTAACTATTTTTGTATGTAGTCCTTGGTACGTTCCTTCTCGTGTTACGTCTCGTCATCATTGGATTATGGTTATTAGGGTGATAATAGTTCCGATTCCCAGCAGGCTGTTGTCGTATTGGTGGAATCATTTGATTAATCCTATTAGGGTAACTATTGCTCCGATGGCTCCTGTAAGTGGTCATGGTCTTTTGTTTACTATGTGGAATGGGTGGTTTTCGTGTATTGACATTAGTTTACTTCTCTAGAGTATAAGGTTCTTAGGATTGCGAATACGTATGATTGGATAATTGCTACTGCTCCTTCTAGGATTAGGAGTAGGATTTGTGCTGTAATAAGTACTGTTAGTATTGTGTGTCTTATTGATGGTCCGTTGTTTCCTAGTAGTGTTAATAATAGATGTCCTGCAATTATGTTTGCAGTTAGGCGTACTGCAAGTGTTCCTGGTCGGATTAGGTTACTGATTGTTTCAATGACTACTATGAATGGTATTAGTATGGTTGGTGTTCCTTGTGGCACTAGGTGTTCAAATATATGATTTGTATTCTTGATCCATCCGAATAGTATAAATCTTACTCATAGTGGTAAGGCTAGTGTAAGTGTTAGTGTGAGATGACTAGTTCTAGTGAAGATGTAGGGGAATAATCCTAGAAAGTTGTTTATTAGGATTATAAGGAATAGTGATGTTAGGATGAATGAATTTCCTTTATTTTCATTTCCTTTTCTTAGGATTGTTTTTATTTCTTGATGTAGCTTTTTCATTAAGATACTTAATATTATGTTATTGCGTGATGGAATTAATCAAACTCTTGTTGGAATTAATATTAGTCCGATGATTGTTCTTGTTCAGTTTAATGGCAGGTTGCTGATTTCTGTTGTTGGATCGAAAATTGAGAATAGGTTGCTTATCATTTTCAGTTTATTTTGTTAGAGGTGATGATTCTTTTACTTCTTTTTTGTTTGTTTGGTGATTGGTTGAAGTAATTTATGATGTTGAATATTAGAAATGTGATTAGGAATATTATGTATAATATTATTCATTCTATAGGTATTATTTGAGGTATAGAAGGATATCTTTTGATTATTTCAGTTTGACATTCTGATGTTATATAATTTAACTAATCCTTCATCATCAGAGATACTTGCTATGGTATCATGAGCTGGTTTAAGAGACCATTACTTGCTTTCAGTCATCTGATGAATCTCTTATCTTTGATACTCAATTAATAAATTGGTTTGTTGTTACTCTTTCAATTGTGATTGGTATAAATCTGTGGTTTGCTCCGCAGATTTCTGAGCACTGTCCGTATAGGATACCAGGACGGTTGATTGAGAATCTCACTTGATTTAGTCGTCCTGGCGTGGCGTCTGTTTTTACCCCTAGTCTTGGTACTGTTCATGAGTGTAGTACGTCTGCTGCTGTTACAATTATTCGGATTGGTGAATTTATTGGTAGTACAATTCGGTTATCTGTGTCTAGTAGGCGAAATGTATTTGGTTGTTGCTCTTGTGTTATGTATGAGTCGAATTCTATTTTTGTAAAATCTGAGTATTCGTAGCTTCAATATCATTGGTGTCCTACCGCTTTTAGGGTTAGTGCTGGGCTGTGTACTTCGTCTATTAGATATAGTAGCCGTAGTGATGGTATTGCGATGAACACCAGAATAATGGCTGGTGCAATGGTTCAGATTGTTTCAATTATTTGTCCTTCTAGGATGAATCGTCTAGTTTGCTTGTTTTTGATAATTCTTACTATTGTATATATTACTGTTGTAATGATTATTAGTATAATTATTAGTGCGTGGTCATGAAAGAAGATTAGTTGTTCTATGATTGGTGATGCTCTGTCTTGTAGTCTTAGGTTTGATCATGTTGTCATTGTTTCTAATGAAAGTTTAAGATAACTTTATTTGTGGAGCTTAAATCCACCGCACTTATCTGCCACGTTAGATTGTTGTATTAGTTAGTAGTTATTGAAATGGTTGGTAGTTCTGAGTAGCTGTGTTCTGCTGGTGGAAAATTTTGTAGTCATTCTACTGAGTTTCTTGTATGAGTTGGAAATAGGATTTGTCGGTTTGATGCAATTCTTTCTCATATGATGAATAGGAATATTATTACTCTTACGAATGAGATTGTTGATCCTATTGATGAGATGATGTTTCATGTAGTATATGCGTCTGGGTAGTCTGAGTATCGTCGTGGTATTCCAGCTAGTCCGAGGAAGTGTTGTGGGAAGAATGTTATGTTTACTCCTAAAAACATTACGGCGAATTGGGCTTTTAGTCATTTTGGGTTTATAGTTAGTCCTGTGAATAGTGGGAACCATTGAACGAATCCTCCTATGATTGCAAATACTGCTCCTATTGATAGTACGTAGTGGAAATGTGCTACTACGTAGTAGGTGTCGTGTAGTACAATATCAATTGATGAGTTTGCTAGGACTACTCCTGTAAGACCTCCTATTGTGAATAGGAATACAAATCCTAGGGCCCATAGGCATGCTGCTCTATAAGTTATTCGGGTTCCGTATATTGTTGCAAGTCATCTGAAGATTTTAATCCCTGTAGGTACTGCGATAATTATTGTTGCTGATGTAAAGTAAGCTCGTGTGTCAACATCTATTCCTACTGTGAACATGTGGTGTGCTCATACTACAAATCCTAATAATCCGATTGCTAATATGGCAAAAATTATTCCCAGGTTTCCGAAGGCTTCCTTTTTACCTCTTTCGTGGCAAATAATGTGGGAAATTATACCAAATCCTGGTAGGATTAAAATATATACTTCGGGGTGTCCGAAGAATCAAAATAGGTGTTGGTATAGAATTGGGTCTCCACCTCCTGCTGGATCGAAGAAGGATGTATTTAGGTTTCGGTCAGTTAATAATATTGTGATTGCTCCTGCTAGTACTGGTAGTGATAGGAGGAGTAGGAGAGCTGTGATGGCAACTGATCATACGAATAAGGGGATTCGTTCGGGCTTTATGTTTTTTGGTTTCATGTTGATTGTTGTTGAAATGAAGTTTACTGCTCCTAGGATTGATGATACTCCTGCTAAGTGTAATGAGAAGATGGCTAGATCTACTGATGCTCCGGCGTGAGCAATTCCTCTTGCAAGGGGTGGGTATACTGTTCATCCTGTTCCTGCACCACTTTCTACTGTTCTACTAGTGAGAAGAAGAGTTAATGATGGTGGTAATAATCAGAATCTTATGTTGTTTATTCGAGGGAATGCTATGTCTGGTGCTCCTAATATTAGCGGTACTAGTCAGTTTCCGAATCCTCCAATCATGATTGGTATTACTATGAAGAAGATTATTACGAAAGCGTGAGCTGTGACGATGACGTTGTAGATTTGGTCGTCCCCAATTAATGATCCTGGTTGTCCAAGTTCTGTTCGGATTAATATTCTTAGGGATGTTCCAACCATTCCTGATCAGGCTCCAAATACGAAGTATAGTGTTCCAATGTCTTTATGATTAGTTGAGAAAAATCATCGGGTGAAGATTAGTGGAGTGGCTGAGATTAATAAGTAGGCGATAGGCTGTAAATCTATTTAGGGGTATTTACGTTACTTTTCCACTATTGTTTGGGGTTTGGCCTTGTATTCATTTTGTGATTATAGAATGCAATTCTATAGGGGTGGGTTGAGTTCTTACCAAGGCCTAAAGGCAGCCCTTTATTTATAGCTTTGAAGGATATTAGTTTATTTAACTTAAGGCCTTTCCTTGCTTGGTTTAGTAGATGTTGGCAATGATTGTACATACTATTATTCCTGTTAGTGAGATCGATGATAATATTAGTGCTTTGGTGTTTCTTGTTTTTTTTCTTTTGTAGGAGTTTAAATTTCATTTAGGTTCTGTATTTAAAATCATAAATCTTGAGTAAGAGATTTTTAGATAGTAGTATAGAGTGATTAGTGACGTTACTACCATTAGTGTTGCTATAGGAGCTAGTCTATTTATAATTATTGCTTGAATAACAATTCATTTTGGTAGGAATCCCAGGAAAGGGGGTAGTCCGCCCAGGGATAGAAGTGATGTGAATATTATGAATTTTATTAGGGTAATTTCTTTATTTGTTATTATGGTTTGGTTAATGAATGATGCCCCAGATAGTTTAATGGCTGATACAACTGTTAGTGCTAGAGTTGAATATACTATGAAGTATATTATTCATAGGTTTTCTCCTATAGATAGTGCAATTAGTATTCATCCGGTATGGTTGATGGATGAATAGGTTAAAATTTTTCGTATAGAGGTTTGGTTCAATCCTCCAATTGCTCCTACAACTGTTGATATTAGAATAATTCTTAGTGTGAAGGTATTAATTTCAATCAGGTATGATATTAATATTAGTGGAGCAGCCTTTTGTACTGTTATTAGTAGTGCGCAATTTTCCCATCTTAATCCTTCTATTACTCCTGGGAATCATCAGTGGAGTGGTGCGGCTCCACTTTTTAGCAGGAGAGGGGTACAAATGATTATTGGTGTGTATGCGTTTTCATCCAGAGTGAATAAATCCTCTGTTAATGTCTTTATTACTACTATAAATAATAGGGTTGCTGAGGCTAGTACTTGTACAATGAAGTATTTTAGTGAGGCTTCTGTGTTGTACATGTTTTTGACGTTGGATATCAGAGGGATAAATGATATTAGGTTGATTTCCAGGCCTATTCATGCACCGAGTCATGAATTGGAGGACACAGATACTAATACCCCTCTTATTAAGGTGGTTAATAAGAGGATTTTGGTTGAGTTTCTGGGCATTAGAGAAGAGAGTTGTTTACTCTATTTATGGGGTATGAACCCATTAGCTTGATTTAGCTTACTTTTCTGCTTTAATTTTGTTTTTTACATCTTGGTGTATGGTGCACGTTGGCTTTTGATGCTTGGTGGTGATAGTTTAATTCTGTCTGATGTAATGATGGTAGACTTGGTCTACATATTTTATCCTATCACGATAATCCTTTAATCAGGCTCGTCATT